ATTATGTATCCGCTTTTCGAAATTATGTATCCACTTTTCAAAATTATGTATCCATTTCTCATGAGATTATACGGAAAAGATGGCGGTTGATTCTTCCAGGATGGAATCGGATTTCGAGGAAGTGTTTACAGAATCTTCCTCTGTTCGAAGAAATGATTCATCGAAATCATGAGTCACCCGTTCCATTGATATGGACACATCCGAGATCCCCAAATGCTCAGGAGTTCCTCTATTCAATCCCTTTCCTTCTTCTTGTTGCTGGATATCTCGTTTGTACACCTCTTCTCTTTGTTTCCCGAGCCTCTAGTGAGTTACAGACAGAGTTAGAAAGGATCAAACCTTTTACGATTCTATCATACTGGATTGAGTTGCAAAACCTTCTGGGTGAGTATCCTACAAATGAATATGAATATAAACAGGATCCGCTGGATTTTTTCTGGTTTTTTTTCAGGTTAAAGACTCTCTTTCTACTTGCTCTGGAACAATTAGGAGATTTTCTGCGAGAAATACCGGTTTATGTTTCTGGCGGCAACATGCGTCCTAAGAAGAACTATTTTCTTAGCTATCTCATCAGTATTCTACCAGATCCCACCAATCGAATCACTTTGGTGAGAAATACGAGACATCTAAGTCGTACAAGTAAAGAGATCCATTCATTGATAATAAAAGAGATGAAAGAGAAAGATAAAGATAACGGTGATTTTTTTTCTAATCAAATAGGTTTTTGGTCACTCGCGAACGTTGATTGGGTTGATGAGAAAATAGAATCCTGGTTGTTTGAGAACAGTAAATGGATTGATGCTGATGAGGAAGAAGAACAATTCTTGACTCATTTCTTCACCTTAACGACAAAGAAAAGGATAGATCAAATTCTATTGAGTCTGACTCATACTCATAGTGATCATTTATCAAAAAACGACTATGGTTATCAAACGTTTGAACAACCGGGATCAGTTTACTTACGATGCTTGGTTGACATTCATAAAAAGTATCTAATGAATTATGAGTTCAATAGATCCTGTTTAGCAGAAAAACGGATCTTCCTTGCTCATTATCAGATACTCGCTTATTTACAAACCTCGTATTCGTATAGGACTGATAGTTCTCATTTCCCATCTCATCCTCACGCAAAACCAATACTCTTTGCGTTTCGCTCAGTCCTATCCCCTTCTAGGAATATTTTAGTGATAGGTTCTCAAGGACTTGGACGATCCTGTTTGGTCAAATACCTAGCGGAAAACTCCTTTTTTCCTTTCATTATGTTATCTACGGATGAGTTTCGGAATGACATGCCTGACTACTTTATAACTGACGATGATGAGATGGATGAGTTTGAGGACAGCCTTCTTGATTTTTTTGATAATTACGATTTTGATGATGACGATTTTGATGATGTTGGCGATATCGGTGCTGGCTTTGATTTTGATAGGGGGCTGCGGACAACTATGATGGAAGCGCTAGCTTTCTATGAGTGGTCGACAACAGCAGAGAGTGCCCCGTTTGATACCACCTTTCAATTACAATTAATTCGATTAGAATTCGCAAAAGCAATGTCCCATTGCATAATATGGATTCCAAACATTCATGATATGTCTGTGGAGGAGTCGAATTACTTATCCCCCGGTCTATTCGAGAACTATATCTACGGAGCTCGTGAAAGAGGTTCCATTAGAAACTTTCTTGTTATTGCTTCGACTCATATTCCCAAAAAAATGGATCCCCGCCTAGTAGGTTCGAATAGATTCAATACATGCATTAAGATGCGAAAGCCTCTTCTTTCACAACGGCGAAAGAATTTTTTCGTTCTTTCCGATACTAAGGGATTTCCCTTGGAAAAGAAAATGTGCGATACTAACAGATTCGGGTCCATAACCATAGATCCCAGTGCACAAGGTTTTGTAGCACTTGCCAATGAGGCCCAATCAATTAGTCTTTCACGGAAGAAATCAATTATAGACGCTAATACAATTAGACTCGCTCTTCATAGACCAAATTTGGTGTATCAATACCGGGAGGGAAGCCCGGTTAGTGAGCATGGGGTCGTTTCCTATCAGATAGGAAGGGCTGTTGCGCATAATGTGCTTCTAGGTTATTGCTTAAGTAATTGCCCCGTAGATCCTATATCTATGTTTCTAACCAAATACTCCCCTCTGCTGGGGGATTCTTTTTTGCACAAATGGTACTTCGAACTTGAAATGAGCATGAAGAGATTAACGATACTTCTTTATCTTTTGAGTTTTTCTGCCGGACCGGTCGCTCACGATACTTGGTCTACACTCAGACCCCCTGATCGAGGGACCACCGCTTACTTGAAATTCGGTCGGTGTGATGCTGATCTAGTTAATGGCCTATTAGAACTAGAAGTCGCTCTGGTGGGATCCTCACGGGCAGAAAAAGATTGCAGTCAGTTTGATAATGATCGAGTGACATTGCTTCTTCGGTCCGAACCAAGGAATCCGTTCGATATGCTCCAAAATGGAACTTGTTGTATCATTGATCG